TATTTGGAATTCATTTATTTCTTGCAGGGGTGGCTTGTTTTGGTTTTGGCGCCTTTCATGTAACAGGATTGTTTGGTCCTGGAATATGGGTATCCGATCCTTATGGACTAACAGGAAAGGTACAATTCGTAAATCCCGCATGGGGTGTGGACGGTTTTGATCCTTTTGTTCCGGGGGGAATAGCCTCTCATCATATTGCAGCAGGGACATTGGGCATATTAGCGGGTCTTTTCCATCTTAGTGTGCGTCCACCTCAACGTTTATACAAAGGATTGCGTATGGGAAATATTGAAACCGTCCTTTCCAGTAGTATCGCTGCTGTATTTTTTGCAGCTTTTGTTGTTGCTGGAACTATGTGGTATGGTTCAGCAACTACCCCGATTGAATTATTTGGTCCTACTCGTTATCAATGGGATCAGGGATACTTCCAGCAAGAAATATATCGAAGAGTTGGTAGTGGGCTAGTCGAAAATCAAAGTTTATCAGAAGCTTGGTCTAAAATTCCTGAAAAATTAGCTTTTTATGATTACATCGGTAATAATCCGGCAAAAGGGGGTTTGTTTAGAGCAGGCTCAATGGACAATGGAGATGGAATAGCGGTTGGTTGGTTAGGGCATCCTATCTTTAGAGACAAAGAGGGGCGTGAACTTTTTGTACGTCGTATGCCTACCTTTTTTGAAACTTTTCCGGTTGTTTTGGTAGACGGAGACGGAATTGTTAGAGCAGATGTTCCTTTTCGAAGGGCAGAATCAAAGTATAGTGTCGAACAAGTAGGTGTAATTGTTGAATTCTATGGTGGCGAACTCAATGGAGTCAGTTATAGTGATCCTGCTACTGTGAAAAAATATGCTCGACGTGCTCAATTGGGTGAAATTTTTGAATTAGATCGTGCTACTTTAAAATCGGATGGTGTTTTTCGTAGCAGTCCAAGGGGTTGGTTTACTTTTGGACATGCTTCGTTTGCTCTGCTCTTCTTTTTCGGGCACATTTGGCATGGTGCTAGAACCTTGTTCAGAGATGTTTTTGCTGGTATTGATCCAGATTTGGATGCGCAAGTAGAATTTGGAGCATTCCAAAAACTTGGAGATCCAACTACAAAAAAACAGGGAGTCTGATAGAAATAGGTTTGTTACTTTTCGATTCGACTTTTTTTGTTGTTATTTGAATTTGATATAGGGAACTTAGATAAATCTTGATTTCAATCATTCCATTTTGTTTTACTCTTGTTCTTTCTTTTTCTTTATCCAGGAGATAACCCCCCCAAAACAGGTATGAAAGCTATAATTGTAAACCACGATCAAATCTATGGAAGCATTGGTTTATACATTCCTCTTAGTCTCGACTTTAGGAATCATTTTTTTCGCTATTTTTTTTAGAGAACCCCCTAAAGTTCCAACTAAAAACACGAAATGATTTTTCATTATCTCAATTGAAGTAATGAGCCTCCAATATCGTAATATTGGGGGCTCATTACTTCAACTAGTCCCCATGTTCTTCGAATGGATCTCTTAGTTGTTGAGAGGGTTGCCCAAAAGCAGTATATAAGGCATACCCAGTAAAACTTACAATTAAACCGGATATAGAGATGGCAATTAAGGTTGCTGTTTCCATGATTCTATAATATCAAGACTACAATGGATCTATAGGGTAAGATCCTTTATCTACAGCGGAATGGTATACAAAGTCAACAGATCTCAATAAAAAAAAAATAGGATTTATGGCTACACAAACCGTTGAGGGTAGTTCTAGATCTGGTCCAAGACGAACTGTTGTAGGAGATTTATTGAAACCATTGAATTCAGAATATGGTAAAGTAGCTCCGGGGTGGGGAACTACCCCTTTGATGGGGATTGCAATGGCCCTATTTGCGGTATTTCTCTCTATTATTTTAGAGATTTATAATTCGTCCCTTTTACTGGACCAAATTTCCATGAATTAGAGAATTAGATTCACAAGAACCAACTAACTAGCTTTTCAATAGAAAAGTAAAGTTTAGCATTTAGATCGTTCATTTTTAGCCCATTCCATTTTGATTTGGTAGTTCGACCGCGAAACTTCTTTGTTTCTGTATTTCCGGAATATGAGTGTGTGACTTGTTATAATGGATCCTATTGATAGTACAGAACATCAAATGGATACGTCATCTTATCTTGATAGATGGCTTTACCCCGTCAGATATTTATTCTAGTATCTGGAGCACGGAATATAGAAAATAAATAGATTCTAAAGTGTTAGAACTATGATTTATACTGAATATTTATATTTAGACCTCGCAACCGGACGAAAAAAAATGAAAGAGTTAGAAGAATTCATTTAGAAAAAGAAATGGAATTTGATTCTTTAAAACTGCCACCGCTTATCCATTTGTTTGTATTTTTTTTTCATTATATCTATTTATTGAAATTGAATAAGTGATGATCCAGCAGTTCTTACTCAGGGAATTTTTGGACTTCGATTAAAGGTTTTTTTGGAAATCATCGTGGTTCTGGTATGAATCTCA